GTGAAATATATAAAACATAATCCGGATTATGCCAATCACTTATTCTACTGGATCGGATCTTACGGAGCCTGTTCATATCATACACGACATGATCGGGTCTGATCATAGAAAAGATTCTCTTCAAACGAACCGGCCTATCTTCTGTATGGGGCTTACGCGGTGGTTGGAACAAAGACACATTTTTTTGTTGTGAATTAAAATGTGGCAGATAGATAAGGGCATATATCTGCAAGGCCCGATCAATAGTTCAAGTCACACACTCCCATAATCCATTTTATCTTCGGAAAATTCGCTTCAACTATGAGTGTCAAAAAAATAATACATTTTTGTAGAGTTGAAGAGAAATATCCCAATACATGTCTTATTCTTTTCAATAATCCATATTTGTAGCAATGAAATACTATTGTTCCTACCCCAAGTGATAAATGATTGATTACAGATGGTATATATTCTTTATAAAGGACCAGAAATACCTTGCTTACGTATCATTGGGAAGTGCATTAACATAAATACGGCAGTAAGAAGAGGTAATACAAAAGTGTGTAAACTATAAAAACGAGTCAAAGTGGATTGTCCCACACTAGCACTTCCGCGTAATAACTCTACCAGGGGCGAGCCTATTACAGGAATAGCGTCTGGTACGCCTGTTACAATTTTTACTGCCCAATAACCAATTTGGTCCCGAGGTAAGGAATAACCAGTTACACCAAAAGATGCGGTCAATACACCCAAAACCACACCTGTAACCCAAGTCAATTCGCGAGGTTTTTTAAAGCCACCGGTTAGATACACACGAAATACGTGTAGGATCATCATTAGGACCATCATACTTGCCGACCATCGATGAACCGATCGGATTAACCAACCAAAATTAGCTTCAGTCATTATATATTGAACAGAAGCAAAAGCCTCTGTAACGGTCGGACGATAATAAAAAGTCATAGCAAACCCTGTAGCTACTTGTACTAAAAAACAAGTAAGCGTAATTCCTCCTAGACAATAAAATATGTTGACGTGAGGAGGAACATATTTACTAGTTATATCATCGGCAATTGCCTGAATCTCAAGACGTTCTTCGAACCAATCATAGATTTTATTGAGATAGGTAAATCACGGAGACTCCCCCCCGGAGAACCGTATATGAAAATTTCATCTCATACGGCTCAAACAGAAACACACAAATACTAGTTCTAACGGATGTGTGTAATAGAAAGTTTTAAATTTCTTAATTCTATGATTCATTTTTTATGAAGATACGAAAGAATAAAAATCCGAAAACTCCTCTTTGTGGTTATAATGCCAAAAAATCAAGTCGGCTCATTCGTCTATATATTGATCGTTATAGGCCTCTTGAATCTTCTATTTACCTATTTTCTTTGTTGTTATTTATGTGTAATGCGGCTTTACTGCTGTTTTCTTTATTATTGATAGGAATTCTCTTGTTAAGACCCTATGAATTGATTAAAACCTCAGATTCATACTAGAACCACGATGATTCAATAAAACCCTTTCAAACTAAGTCCCAAAATTCCCTGAGTAAGAACCGTTGGATCATCACTTATTCAATGAATAGATATAATGACTAAAAATCCAAAGAAACCTTTGTCCTTTGATCAAAATAAGCCTAAACGAAAGTTTAGTTTGAAAAAAAAAAAATTTTTCGAAGTCCGGCCACGAGGTCTAACTATTAAGTATGAATCATAGTTCTAATACTTTGTAATCTATTTCATATATATATTCCGTGCTCCAGATACTAGAATGAATATCCGACGAAGTAAAACCATCTCTATCAAGATGACAGACCCATTCTCTGTACTATCCATAGGATCCATTATACCAAGTCACACACTCATATTCCGGAAATACAGAAACAAAGAAATTCCACGGTCGAACTACCAAAATAGAATGGGATAAAAATCATAAACCTAAACGCTTCATTTTGTATTGAAAAGGCTAGTTAATGGTTCTTGTGAATCTAATTCATTGAAATTCCATCCAGTAAAATGGAAGAATTATAAATCTCCAAAATAATAGATAGGAATATCGCAAAAAGAGCCATTGCGAGACCCATCAAAGGAGTAGTTCCCCACCCAGGAGCTACTTTACCATATTCTGAATTCAATGGTTTCAATAAACTCCCTGCATTAGTTCGTTTGGGGCGGCCAGATCTAGAACTACCCTCAACGGTTTGTGTAGCCATAATATTTTATATTCAGTAAGATCTGTTGACTTTGTATACCATTCCGTTGTAAATAAATGATCTTATCATAGATCCATTGTGGTCTTAAAACTGTATAATGTCTTAAAATTATATAATAATGGAAACAGCAACCCTAGTTGCCATCTTTTTATCCGGTTTACTTGTAAGTTTTACTGGGTACGCCTTATATACTGCTTTTGGGCAACCCTCTCAACAACTAAGAGATCCATTCGAGGAACACGGGGACTAGTTGAAGTAATGATCCTCCCAATATTGGTAGGATCATTACTTTCAATTGAG